TATTATTTGATTATACGATACAAGGTTATACGAGAACGAATTCCTTATTTATAAACTATTTTCGATGAGAATTTTTATTTTAATTGAAAAAAAAATCTTTCTATATAGATAGATATTGAAGTGCTATCTCGGATTCAAAAAAAAAAAAGAGAATCATTTCTTTCAATACTCACTTATTATTAGTTAACAATCCTAATCCTCATATGCTTAATTCTGATAGGAAATAAAATAGTAAAATAATTATTCATCGAATGACTATTCATCTATTGTATTTTCATCAAATAGGGGGCAGGAAGATTCTATGGAAAAATGGTGGTTCAATTCGATGTTGTCTAACGAGAAGTTAAAGTTAGAACATAGGTATGGTTTAAGTAAATCAATGGGAAGTCTTGATGCTATTGGCCATACCAGTGGAAATGATGAACCCCTTCTAAATGATATGGAGAAAAATTGGAGTGATAGTGTTAGTTATAGTTTCAGTAATGTTGATTATTTATTTGGTATCAGGGATATTTGGAGTTTGATCTCTGATGACACTTTTTTAGTTAGGGATAGTAATGGTGACAGTTATTCCGTATATTTTGATATTGAAAATCATAGTTTTGAGATTGACAATGATAGTTCTTTTCTGAGTGAATTAGAAGGTTTTTTTTCTAGTTTTTTGAATAGGGGGTCTAAGAGAAACAATCACTACTATTATCATTACATGTATGATACTCAATCTAGTTGGACTAATCACATTAATAGTTGCATTAATAGTTATCTTCGTTTTGAAGTCAGTATTAATAGTTCCATTTCAGGTGGTACTGACAATTACAGTGACAGTTACATTTATAATTTCATTTGTACTGAAAATGTAAGTGGTAGTGAAAGTGGAAGTTTTAGTATAAGAACTCGTAATAATGGCAGTGATTTCAATATAAGAGGAAGATCTAATGATTTCGATATAAATAAAAAATACAGACATTTATGGGTTCAATGCGAAAATTGTTATGTATTAAATTATAAAAAACTTCTTAGGTCAAAAATGAATGTTTGTGAACAGTGTGGATATTATTTGAAAATGAGTAGTTCAGATAGAATCGAACTTTCGATTGATTCGGGCACTTGGGATCCTATGGATGAAGATATGGTTTCTATGGACCCCATTCAATTTCATTCAGAAGAGGAACCTTATAAAGATCGTATCAATTCTTATCAAAGAAAGACAGGTTTAACTGAAGCTGTTCAAACAGGCATAGGTCAACTAAACGGTATTCCCGCAGCAATTGGGGTTATGGATTTTAAGTTCATGGGAGGTAGTATGGGATCTGTAGTAGGTGAGAAAATCACTCGTTTGATTGAGTATGCTACTAATCGATCTCTACCTGTCATTATTGTGTGTGCTTCTGGAGGAGCACGCATGCAAGAAGGAAGTTTGAGCTTGATGCAAATGGCTAAAATATCTTCTGCTTCATATAATTACCAATCCACTAAAAAGTTATTCTATGTACCAGTCCTTACATCTCCTACAACCGGTGGAGTAACAGCCAGTTTTGGTATGTTGGGAGATATCATTATTGCTGAACCTAATGCGTACATTGCATTTGCGGGTAAAAGAGTAATTGAACAAACATTGAATAGGACAGTACCCGATGGTTCACAAGCGGCTGACTATTTATTCCATAAAGGCTTATTTGACCCAATCGTACCACGTAATCCTTTAAAAGGTGTTCTAAGTGAGTTATTTCAGCTCCATGGTTTCTTTCCCTTGAATCAAAATTCAAAAAATTAAAGTATAGCACTAGATTCAGTTATTTTGTTTGTAGCGAACAAGTATTTAGTTCATCATAATAAAAAAAAAACTAAGAAAAATGTTCTTTGGTGATATAAGTTACACTTTCTAGTAAGAGTCAGAAGTTTCGGATAATTTTTTTTCTTCCGGATCCAGATCCATTTTTTATCTTACCCCTATTCATGATTAGGTATTATGAACCTCTATCAACAGGATAAAATAAAAAAGTGAATTTCTCTTTCCGAGGAATTCGAATTTTGGGAAAAAAAAAAGAATTTTATCTGGCTATCTTACGCATTAATTAAGATAGACAATAATGAAAAAAAAAAAAAAAAAGAAATATCAAATATGGAAATGAAATAAAATAATTTCTACATCTATCGCATTTTTACTATGAATCCCTGTTTGTTGGATCCTATTATTTAGAGTCGCGAATTCATAATGAACTTCATTTTCATAAGAAAACTCCTTTAAAATAAAAAACTCCTTATTAGATTAGAAAGAAAGATAGAAAGAACATAAGGATGGGAGAAGAAGAATAATAAAATTTGTAAAAGAAGATTACCCTATTTATATTCGTGTAGAAAGATGAATAGGTACACTTAATTTAGTTCTACATTTTTGCACTTATTATCTATCCTTTTTTTCTTTAAATTTAATATTTTAATATTATTTTTATATTTCAAATTTCTATTTTAATATAAATATATTATTTAGAAATTATATATTTATATATACTTAATTGTTTATATATACTTAGTAGTATAATATTATATAAAATACAATAGTCAATATTACCTAATATTACTTATAATAGATATACTTATCATATCATAAGATATCTTTCTAATAGATACAAATATATAGATACAAATATTAAATCGAGGCACCCATTCTATGACAGATCTCAACTTACCCTCTATTTTTGTGCCTTTAGTGGGCCTAGTATTTCCGGCAATTGCAATGGCTTCTTTATCTCTTCATGTCCAAAAAAATAAGATTGTCTAGATCCAATGGGACCAAATCCTATCAATTTATTTCAACACTGTATCATAATACAGATATTTTTTTAGTGCAATATGGTACGATATGTGGCTCTTTCCACACACAAATGAAAGAACTGTTATGTATGCGGATACATGCTATCTGCATAAATGCATGTATATATATATAGCTGGTTAAAAATGGATCAGTAAATATTTTTAATAGAAGGTCAATGTATCTAACCAATTACTCCACATCAGAATAGTGCTAGTTGATGAAAGTTACTTCGGGATCAAGAAAGGTAAAGTCAAATTTGGGTTATTCTCTCAATTCCAATCGAATGCAACTGGATCTAGTATAGTATGAATTGGCGATCAGAACATATATGGATAGAACTTATAAGGGGGTCTCGAAAAACAAGTAATTTTTGCTGGGCCTGTATCCTTTTTTTAGGTTCACTAGGATTCTTAGCGGTTGGAACTTCCAGTTATCTTGGTAGGAATCTGATATCCATATTTCCATCTCAGCAAATTCTTTTTTTTCCACAAGGAATCGTGATGTCTTTTTATGGGATCGCAGGTCTGTTCGTTAGCTCCTATTTGTGGTGCACAATTTTGTGGAATGTAGGTAGTGGTTATGACCAATTCGATAGAAAAGAAGGAATTGTGTGCATTTTTCGTTGGGGATTTCCTGGAATAAATCGTCGCATCTTCCTTCGCTTCCTTATGAGAGATATCCAATCAATCAGAATTGAGGTTAAAGAGGGTCTTTATCCTCGTCGTGTCCTTTATATGGAAATCAGAGGTCAAGGGGCCATTCCCTTGACTCGTACTGATGAGAATTTTACTCCACGAGAAATTGAACAAAAAGCTGCCGAATTGGCCTATTTCTTGGGCGTACCAATTGAAGTATTTTGAAATGAATTGAACACAATAAAGAATAAATGTTTTATCGGCATGGGGGAAGGAACTTGCTAATTCCTTTTTTAATACAATTGAAGTCTTTTTGGAATGTTCATTTGAACAAAACATGTTAGATTATTCTATTTCCTCCTTCCTTTGTCGTGGCGACTCCCATAGAATAAACCAAAAAAGCAGGAGGGCGTATATGGAATAACTATAATAAACTATACTATAATAAAGAAGAAAATTAAGAAAAGAAGAAATTTTTGTATACCATTTGTATACCAAAAGTATTTCGTATGCGTATGGATCCCAACTCAATTCTTTTCTACTAGAAAATTTCTACTAGAAAAAAGACTAATCTAAGGCTAATATAATAAGTAAGGATTCATCAAATATATCCAAGATTTATTTCGTAATACGGAATTCATCTCATCTTTTTAGGCCCAAAATTTTGATGATACCTTTTTTCCTTGGTTGTGGCTAGGCGGTGAAACATTTCGAAATAATTAACTGAGGGGGGTTTTCGTTTCTAAATCCGATTCGTTATTTTAAGTGGGTTTTCGAGTATTCATAGAAAGGAACAAATGAAGATGAAATTGCTTCGAATTTGCCCATTCGAATTTGCCCAATTGAGATATCTAGGAATAATATTGATTTTTCATTTTTATCCGAAAAGGGCGAACCCTTATCCCATTTCTATATTCCTTCTAGATCCAAGAACTAAATTCAATTTTGACACAAAAATTGGAATGAATAGACCCATAGGTTCAATACCTTGTTATAGAACTCGTGCTTCAGAGAAATATCATATAGAGTCAACGAATGAAGCAGGTTCATTAACGATTCAATTCACAGATAAAAAATGAAAAAAAAGAAAGCATTGCCTTCTTTCCCATATCTTGTATCTATAGTATTTTTGCCCTGGTGGGTCTCTCTCCCATTTAATAAATGTCTGGAACTTTGGGTTACAAATTGGTGGAATACCGGGCAATCCAAAACTCTCTTGAATATCATTCAAGAGAAAAACGTTCTAGAAAGATTCATAGAATTAGAAGAACTCTTTCTGTTGGACGAAATGATAAAGGAGTACCCGGAGACACATATACAAAAACTTCGTATAGGAATACACAAGGAAACGATACAATTGGTCAAAACACACAATGAATATCATCTCCATATCATTTTGCATTTCTCGACAAATATAATCTCTTTCGCTATTCTAAGTGGTTATTTTATTTTGGGTAATGAGGAACTTGTCATTCTTAATTCTTGGGTTCAGGAATTCCTCTATAACTTAAGTGACACAATAAAAGCTTTTTCGATTCTTTTAGTTACTGATTTATGGATTGGATTTCACTCGACTCATGGTTGGGAACTAATAATTGGTTCGTTCTACAACGATTTTGGATTGGCTCATAACGATCAAATTATATCTGGTCTTGTTTCCACCTTTCCAGTTATTCTAGATACAATTGTGAAATATTGGATTTTCCATTATTTAAATCGTGTATCTCCTTCGCTTGTAGTCATTTATCATTCAATGAATGAATGAAGAACTCATTTGATCTCCTGATATCAATCAAATAAATCAGAATCTTTCTTCCTTTATAAAGAAACCATTTTGAATCTTACTTAATTCTTTATATTTTATTTCTACCAGTTCAAGGTATTCGTCCTATATTACAGTACAACTATTCCAGTACAATGACAGACTCGTGCATAGGGAACTTTACTAGTTCCCTATCTAATTTATTGTAGAAATTCCGAGATCCATGATTGGACATGCAAAATAGAAATACTTTTTCTTGGGTAAAGGAACAGATGACTCGATCCATTTCTGTATCGATCATGATATATGTAATAACTCGAGCATCCATTTCAAATGCATATCCCATTTTTGCGCAGCAGGGTTATGAAAACCCACGAGAAGCAACTGGACGAATTGTATGTGCTAATTGCCATTTAGCTAATAAGCCCGTGGATATTGAAGTTCCGCAAGCTGTGCTTCCTGATACTGTATTTGAAGCAGTTGTTCAAATTCCTTATGATATGCAACTGAAACAAGTTCTTGCTAATGGTAAAAAAGGGGGTTTGAATGTGGGTGCTGTTCTTATTTTACCCGAGGGATTCGAATTAGCCCCCCCCGATCGTATTTCTCCTGAGTTGAAAGAAAAGATAGGAAATCTGTCTTTTCAGAGTTATCGTCCCAATAAAAAAAATATTCTTGTGATAGGTCCTGTTCCGGGTCAGAAATATAGTGAAATCGTCTTTCCCATTCTTTCCCCCGACCCTGCTACAAAGAAAGACGTTCACTTCTTAAAATATCCCATATATGTGGGTGGGAACAGAGGAAGGGGTCAGATTTATCCTGATGGTAGCAAGAGTAACAATACAGTCTATAATGCTACATCAGCAGGTATAGTAAGCAAAATAGTACGTAAAGAAAAGGGAGGATATGAAATAACCATAGTTGATGCATCGGATGGACGTCAAGTGGTTGATATTATACCTCCAGGACCAGAACTTCTTGTTTCAGAGGGTGAATCCATTAAGCTTGATCAACCATTAACAAGCAATCCCAATGTAGGAGGGTTTGGTCAGGGAGATGCAGAAATAGTGCTTCAAGATCCATTACGCGTCCAAGGCCTTTTGTTCTTCTTCGCATCTGTTATTTTGGCACAAGTTTTTTTGGTTCTTAAAAAGAAACAGTTTGAAAAAGTTCAATTGTACGAAATGAATTTTTAGGTCCAGAGATTCCTTAACATTTGGTAAAAAGTGCCGATTTTTTGTCCATCGATACAATTATGTATGATCAAAAAATTCTGTAAATCCTTTTGCTTGCTTTGTTTATACTCTTTTTGTTTTGCAGGACGCCTGGAATTCATTACTTGTATTCCATTTTAGTAATAAACAATAGGCATACAAACAAATACAAAAGAAGAGAATACAAGGCAAGGATGATAAAAATGAAAGGAACAAATACTTTTAGGAAGGATTACTAGTCTTCCTAATCTTCTATTCGACGCAAGACGACACAAGAAAACGGGTGAAAATTCCTTTTTCTTGTGTCGTCTTGTATCAAAATAATAATTATTTTTTTCCTGTTCATCAAAGATTACTATTCCTTTCCTTCTTTTCCGGGTCTATCGGAACTCCTTTGTTTAGATTCATAAGAAGTGGTGGACAAACAAAGGAAAAAAAGGATTATGGGTGAATAAGTTATTGAGCAAATAGAATTTATTCACTTATTCAATATCTTCACTTATTCAATAATCTTCACTTATTCAATATAAGTTAAACTTCTAACTTAGAGAAATTATTCAAACAAAAAGACTGTTCTGGTTGAAAGGCAGATTTTATTTTTACGAATATCCAAATCTTTATTTATTATATGATCAGATATATGATCAGAGTTTTTATTTTATTTTTAGAGTAGTTTTGATTAAGGTTCTATTAGTTTAGTCTAGAAATGATTTGCAGGATGTCTCATCCCTAGAAATCAATATAATTATTATATTGGATTATAGATAAAATTGATTGATTCGTTCTTTCTTCTTGCTTCCAGTTAATATTTTGGGGGAAGGGCAGGGACTATGAATCAACCACTAGATTCAATTGTTCACAAATATCATTAAGAAACAAAAGAATAGAGTGGTTTGAAACATCAGAGCAAAGGATCCTTTTTGTCATTTCTACAAAACAAATATAATATTTTGATTATGCTGACTGGATAACTAACCAATTTGTAGGTTATGGAATAGATCAAAGTCTCATTATAAGAGTAAGAACTCCGCGGGCCCTTTCCGCTCTAATCAGACAAAGGAGGGTAAGGACCCG